CTACGAATAGCTCGTAATGCGGCGTCTCTTCCGAGACCGGGACCTTTTATCATGACTTCTGCTCGTTGCATACCTTGATCTACTACTGTACGAATAGCATTTGCTGCTGCAGTTTGAGCGGCAAAGGGCGTCCCTCTTCTCGTACCCTTGAATCCACAAGTACCGGCCGAGGACCAGGAAACCACCCGACCCCGTACATCGGTAACCGTGACAATGGTATTATTGAAACTTGCTTGAACATGAATAACCCCCTTTGGTATTCTACGTGCACTTTTACGTGAACCAATACGTACATTTCTACGTGAACCAGTTCTCGGTACAGCTTTTGCCATATTGTATCATCTCATAAATATGAGTCAGAAATATATGGATATATCCATTTCATGTCAAAACAGATTCTTTATTTGTACGTTGAGCCCTTTAGTGAGTCTGATTATCCTTGTCTTTGTTTATGTCTCGGGTTGGAACAAATTACTCTAATGCGCCCCCGCCTACGGATTAGTCGACATTTTTCACAAATTTTACGAACGGAAGCTCTTATTTTCATATTTGTCATTCCTTATCTTAATTCTGAATCTACTTCTTGGTAGAAAATAAGTTTCTTGAAATTTTTCATCTCGAATCGTATTGAATAAAAACCACCTAATCTTTCGAATCCTTGTTTCGGAGTCGATAAATTATACGTCCTCTGGTTGAATCATAACGACTTACTTCAATTTTGACTTTATCTCCTGGCAGTATCCGTATAAAACTACGTCGGATCTTTCCTGAAACATAACCTAGAATCAGATCTTCATTATCTAACCGAACCCGGAACATGCCGTTGGGAAGCGATTCAGTAATTAAACCTTCATGAATCCATTTTTGTTCTTTCATTCCAGGTAAAGCCCCCTTGAAGCATCAACTAATGGAGGAGAAACGATATTAGACAACTCATCCCCTTTCTTTTTTTTTTTACAAATAGGAAGAGGTTTCGGATCCCATTTGGATATTAAAAGGATTACCATATATAACACAAAATTTCTCCGCCGATTCCTTCTAGTCGAGCCTCCCGGTCTGTCATTATACCTCGAGAAGTCGAAAGAATTACAATCCCCATCCCGCCTAAAATTCTAGGAATTCGTTGAGAGTTAGAATAGATTCGCAGACCGGGTTGACTGATCCGTTTTAAATTTAAAAAATTTCTATAGGGTCTTTTCCTATTCCTTCTATGTCGCAGGGTTAAAATTAAAAAATTTTTGTTTTTTTCTCGATGTTTTCTGACGTTTTCGATAAAACCTTCTCGGAAAAGTATTTTAACAATATTTTCGGTAATATTAGTAGATGCTATGCGAACAACTCTTTTTCTATCCATATCAGCATTTCGTATAGAGGTTATTATCTCAGCAATAGTGTCTCTACCCATGATGAACTAAAATTTTTGGTGCCTCAAAATTGGATATAATTAACATGTTTTTCTTTTTTTTTTATTGGTTTATGAATATGAATTTTTCAAGGTATATGCGTGAGACACAATCTACGAATTAATCTAGTTCTTAATCTATTTCTTTCAAATGCCCCAAGATCTCATTTTATTTTATAATACCTCGGGAGCTAATGAAACTATTTTAGTAAAATTTAATTGTCTCAATTCGCGGGGGATTGCACCAAAAATTCGAGTTCCTTTTGGATTTCCTTCTTGATCAATCACAACTGCAGCATTGTCATCATATCGTATTATCATACCGCTGTCACGTTTAAGTTCTTTACAGGTGCGAACAATTACAGCCCTGACTACTTCTGATTTTTCTAGGGGCATATTTGGTACTGCTTCTTTGATCACAGCAACAATAACGTCACCAATATGAGCATATCGACGATTACTAGCTCCTATGATTCGAATACACATCAATTTTCGGGCCCCGCTGTTATCCGCTACATTTAAATGGGTCTGAGGTTGAATCATATGAATTTTTGAGTCTATTCTTCCAATGCAAAGGATGAAGAAAATAAAAGAAATATTGTTTGTCCAAAAAAAGAAACCTGGGGTTTTGTTTCATTCCCAAGACTCATTTCTGTCGGTTCTACATTTTTATCCCGAAATAATAAATTGAGTTCGTATAGGCATTTTGGATGCTGCTATTAAAATAGCCCTTCTAGCTATATTTTCGGTTACTCCACCCATTTCATATAGTATTCGCCCCGGTTTAACAACAGCTACCCAATATTCAGGGGATCCTTTCCCCGAACCCATACGTGTTTCAGCGGGTCTTACTGTAACTGGTTTGTCTGGAAATATACGGACCCATATTTTTCCACCACGGCGTGCATTTCGTGTCATTGCTCGTCGACCTGCTTCGATTTGTCTAGATGTGATCCAAGCAGGTTCAAGTGCCTGAAGAGCATATTTACCGAAACAAATATGATTACCTCGATAAGATATTCCCTTCATTCTTCCTCTATGTTGTTTACGGAATCTAGTTCTTTTGGGGTTATAGTTGATGGTTGTTTCGGAATTCCATCTCTACTACAGAACTGGACGTGAGAGTTTCTTCTCATCCAGCTCCTCGCGAATAAAAGGATTCAAAATTTAATTTCAATTAATTTGAATAGATATTAGAACATTTTTATAAAAAATGTTCTAAAAAAAAATCGTTTTTTTGTAACGTCCTAATAAATCTTTATTTTCTTTTGTCCTTTATCCAAGTTTACCAATTCAAAAAAAAAAAGAAAGTTTTCGCGGGCGAATATTGACTCTTGCAATCTCTATTTCAGTCCTAGCACTTGTTCGTCACTTCTCCGAATAGATGAATTGATTTCCGGTTCATTTCGCCATCCCAACTAGTGAATCATTAAGATTCATTTGTTCAATAAAATCTTTTGCATTCACAGGTTCCTTCGTTCCCACCGCTTCGTACTAAATGGTTAGGCCAGAATTCTACAACGGAGCTCATAATCCAATTTATTCTTGAGTCAACCTTCTTAGTCTTTATTGGCTCGAAGCTCTTGAGTTTTTTCTTCTATGAGAAGGATTCATTTAATATTTCATTATGGATGAATCAATTAGTATTGATGCTTTATTACACTGTCTTTTATGAGATGACTCATAGACCTTACATATTGGAATTCTATATCATTGATATTCTTTTTCTCTCTTTCTCTCATCCTTCCATTTATCCACACCTTTCTTCTGTATTTTGCTTTAAACTTAGAATTCAAGTTTAATTCAAAAAAAATTTCAGTTGCTACAAAGATATGACCGATTTAGCATATCTTGACTGGTTCTTTAGATCCAGATAATATGAAGTGATGAGTTGGTTTTCATACTACCGGGCTGGTCTTTTTTTAATCCTAACCCTAAAAAACCAACGAGTCACACACTAAGCATAGCAATTATATCAAAAGGTCAATTGAATTTTTATTCAACCCTATAGAATTAAGAATTAGTTTGATTGGCCAGGAAAAGAATGAACGAATTTCCCCTTTTTTGTTCTATCAGCGGATAGAAGGAAAAAACAATGAAAGTTTTCTTATTCCTCTTCCTTGTCTATAAAAATCCAAATTTTGATGCCTAATACCCCATAGATAGTCCGAACTGTATAGGAACAATAATCAATTTTAGCTCGAATGGTTTGTAGGGGAACCCTACCCTCCCGGATCCATTCGACACGTGCAATTTCTTTTCCGTCGATACGCCCTGCAATTTGTACTTGAATTCCTTTTGTATCTGCTTGTTCAGTTAATTCAATAGCCTTTTTCATTGCTTTTCGAAATGAAACTCTATTCTTTAATTGTCCGGCTATAAATTCTGCAAGAATATTAGGGTTTCCATAAGGTTTTGCAATTCTTGTGATAGCAATGTTAAGTTTTCGGTTCACAGAATGAAATTCTTTTTGTAGATTCGTCTGTAATTCTTCGATTCCTCGTGGTCTACTTTCGATTAATAACTTTGGGAATCCCATAAAGATTATGACCTGGATCAAATCGATTCTTTTTTGAATCTCTATACGGGCAATTCCCTCGGCGCCGGAGGATATTCTCATATTCTTTTGAATATAATTTTTGATAAAATCTCTTATTTTTTGATCTTCTTGTAGACCCTCAGAATAATTTTTTGGTTGTGCAAACCAAAGGGAATGGTGACTTTGGGTTGTACCAAGTCGGAAACCAAGTGGATTTATTTTTTGTCCCATACTACCTCACTAATACACATCATGATATCCCATAGTTGTCTTTTTCCATCTAGGGTTTTTTAACGAATATAAATATATCTCTTCATATTCATCTAAAGATATATCTTTCACTACAATAGTTATATGACAGGTAGCTTTTTTTATCGCATAACTACGTCCTCGAGCTCTAGGTTTTAATTTCTTCGCGGTAGTACCCTCGTTAACCTCAGCTTTACTAATTACTAAATTGGCTTCGTCGGAACCCATATTGTAACTAGCATTTGCTGCTGCAGAATAAACCAATTTAAAAATTGGATAACATGCTTTATAGGGCATGAGTTCTAGTATCATAAGTGTTTCCTCATAGGAACGTCCGCGAATTTGATCAATTACTCTTCTTGCTTTGTCAGCAGATAGAGATATATGTCGACCTAAAGCGTATACTTCTGTTTTGTTCTTCTTTAGCATAAGGTTTCTCTCCTACTAATGAATCATAAGTAACTATTTATATGTTTTTTAAGATAAGATTAACGAGGAGATCTATTATCGCTTTTTGCATGTCCTCGGAAATTCAAAGTAGGTACAAATTCTCCCAATTTGTGACCTACCATACGATCTGTTATATAAATAGGCAAATGCTCCTTACCATTATGAATAGCAATCGTATGGCCGATCATTGTGGGTATAATGGTAGATGCACGGGACCAAGTTACGATTATTTCTTTTTCTGCTTTTTTATTAAGCTTATCAATTTTTCTTAATAAATGATTGGCTACAAAAGGATTTTTTTTTACTGAACGTATCACAGCTTACTCCTATTTTTTTTTTGTAAAGACGAAGAAAGAAATT